CGGTTCAGGAAACCGACGGCGCATTGCGCTAGGAGACGAAGGCCAATCAAGCGCTGCGGGATAGCATAAGATCCGCCCGGACTAGTCTAATGAATTGAATTTCAGAATTTTCTAGATCTATGAAAGGGTCAACCCACACTAATTGTTCACGATATTTCAAAAAGGGTTATGTAAAGAACTTCGGGTTAATTAAACGAATTAAAATGAAAGTAGGGATAAGGGGGGCTGCTCTATCCTCTGTGAGTATTTTAGCATTTCTTATTATCCCTTTTCTTTTCTTAGCTTTCAAATTGATTTAGATAATCAAGAATCTTAATTACGGGGCATGGTTTGATTCCGTTTTGGTGGTTACAACCTTCATATTGGCATGTTGACAATAGCGTATTGATCAAATATAATTAGATCATGGATAAATAGATCTAGGTTCCTAGTCTATTTGGTTTTTACTTGTCTTCATCTAAATGATGTGTTCCTTGGATTCGCTGTGGTACAAAAGGTCTCCTCTGAAACGGAAAGATATTTCTCTATTTTCTATATTTATTTACTCGGTAATTTATTCGATTTTCATTTGATTTGGTTGGTAGTTCCATTTTGTTGTTTGTTGATGTGGTCAATCTCTTTATTCTTTTTTTCTTTTGTTTGATTGCGCTCGTATCTACAGACCCTAATTTGGGTTGCTAACTCAACGGTAGAGTACTCGGCTTTTAAGTGCGCCTAGAATCTTTTACACATTTGGATGAAGCAACGGATTCATACATACCATTGGTAGAGTTTGTAAGATCACGACTGATCCTGAAAGGGGGTGAGTGGAAAAAGCAGCATGTCGTATCAATCGAAATCTTTTAGACTATTTGATCCTTAACAAATCGGTACAAAATCCATTTTTTGTATGATTCTTGTAGCGGGACAAACTAAATTCACGGTTGGGTCGATTGAATAAATGGATAGAGCCCTTAGGGTTCCAATTATAGGGAAGCAAAAAAAAAGCAACGAGCTTCTGTTCTGAATTCGAATTATTACCCGATCTAATTAGATGTTAAAAATGGATTAGTGCCTGGTGCGGGAAAAGGTTCTCCCATAAGTGGATTACCCATTTGAATCCTAACTATTTTTACCTCCATTAGATTCTGTATGGAGTGGAGACTCATGTGTATCAGAAACGGTATATTGATAAAAAGAAATTATTCCAAAGTCAAAAGAGCGATCGGGTTGCAACAATAAAGGATTTCAAACCATCTCGGTATTCTATAACGAATATAAACCAATTGGATGGAGAAACAGAGGATCCATTGATTAGCATATCTATTGTCACCGAGGTATTTTATTTTCTATTTTCTTACTATATACCCTGTTTTGACTGTATCGTACTATGTATCATTTGATAACCCAATAAACCCTTTGCCTTTGTTTCAAAGCTAATTTCAAATGGAAGAATTACAAGGATATTTAGAAATGAATAGATCGCAGCAACAAGACTTCCTCTATCCACTTCTTTTTCAGGAGTCTCTTTATGCACTTGCTCATGATCATGGTTTAAAAGGATCCCGTCCTTCCAAACCCGTGGAAAATTTAGGTTATGACAATAAATCCAGTTCACTGCTTGTGAAACGTTTAATTACTCGAATGTATCAACAGAAAGGGTTGATTATTTTGGCTAATGCTCTTACCCCCAAAAAAAATTATTATCAAATGGTATCCGCCGGATTTTCAGTCATTTTGGAAATGAAATTCTCACTGAGATTCGTGTCTTCTCAAGAAGGGAAAGATCTACAAAAATATCAGAATTTAGGATCAATTCATTCAACATTTTCCTTTTTAGAGGATAAATTCTCCCATTTAAATAATGTGTCAGAGATACTAATACCCTACCCCATTCATCTGGAAATCTTGGTTCAAAATCTCCGCTCTTGGATACAAGATGCCCCCTCTTTACATTTATTCCGACTCTTTCTCCACGAGTCTCGCTCTTTTTTTTCAAATTCAAAAGAGAATCAAAGATTCTTCTTGTTCCTATATAATTCTCATGTGTATGAATGGGAATCCCTATTCATGTTTCTCCGTAAACAATCTTTGTATTTACGCTCAACATCTTTTGGAAACCTTCTTGAGCGAACCTATTTCTATGGAAAAATAGAACATCCTCGAGGAGTGTTTCGTAAGGATTTCCAGAATATCCTATGGTTGTTTAAGGATCCTTTCATGCATTATGTCAGATATCAAGGAAAATCCATTCTGGCTTCAAGGGGAAGTTTTCTTCTGATGAATAAATGGAAATGTTACCTGGTCATTTTATGGCAATGTTATTTTGACTTGTGGTCTCAAGCATATAGAATTAATATAAACCCATTTTCCGATCATTCCTTGGAGTTTCTGAGTTATCTTTCAATTGTAAGGCGAACTCCTTCAGTCGTAAGGACTCAAATGCTAGAAAATGCATTTCTAATGGAGATTCCGACTAAGAAGTTTGAAACCCTAGTCCCAACTATTCCAATGATGGAAT